GCTGGCGTAGCTTAACTAAAGCATAACACTGAAGCTGTTAAGATGGACCCTAGAAAGTCCCACGAGCACAAAGGCTTGGTCCTGACTTTACTATCAGCTTTAACTGAACTTACACATGCAAGTCTCCGCACTCCTGTGAGGATGCCCTTAATCCCCTGCCCGGGGACGAGGAGCTGGCATCAGGCACGCCTCGGCAGCCCAAGACGCCTTGCTAAGCCACACCCCCAAGGAAACTCAGCAGTGATAAATATTAAGCCATAAGCGAAAGCTTGACTTAGTTAAGGTTAAGAGGGCCGGTAAAACTCGTGCCAGCCACCGCGGTTATACGAGAGGCCCAAGTTGATAATTACCGGCGTAAAGAGTGGTTATGGAATAATACTTAATAAAGCCGAACACCCCCTCAGCTGTCATACGCACCTGGGGGCACGAAGCTCCACTGCGAAAGCAGCTTTAATACCCCCTGAACCCACGACAGCTATGAAACAAACTGGGATTAGATACCCCACTATGCCTAGCCGTAAACTTTGATGAAAACATACAACTGACATCCGCCAGGGAACTACAAGCGCCAGCTTAAAACCCAAAGGACTTGGCGGTGCCTCAGACCCACCTAGAGGAGCCTGTTCTAGAACCGATAACCCCCGTTCAACCTCACCACCTCTTGTTTTCCCCGCCTATATACCACCGTCGTCAGCTTACCCTGTGAAGGTCATATAGTAAGCAAAATGGGTATAACCCAAAACGTCAGGTCGAGGTGTAGCGCATGGGGTGGGAAGAAATGGGCTACATTCTCTAAAATAGAGCATTACGAACCACGCTGTGAAACCAGCGTCCGAAGGTGGATTTAGCAGTAAACAGAAAGCAGAGAGTTCTCTTGAAACTGGCTCTGAGGCGCGCACACACCGCCCGTCACTCTCCCCAAGTTCAATACTCCCTTCTAACTAAGAAGTTAACCGAACAAAGGGGAGGCAAGTCGTAACATGGTAAGTGTACCGGAAGGTGCGCTTGGAATAACCAGAGTGTAGCTAAGATAGAAAAGCACCTCCCTTACACCGAGAAGACATCCGTGCAAATCGGGTCACCCTGAGCTGACTAGCTAGCCAACACATTTGGTCTAACACCACAACATATATACCCCAACAAAACTTAGAATTAAGTCAACAAACCATTTTTCCCCCTTAGTATGGGCGACAGAAAAGGGAACATTGAGCAACAGAGAAAGTACCGCAAGGGAAAGCTGAAAGAGAAATGAAACAACCCATTTAAGCCTAGAAAAGCAGAGATTAAATCTCGTACCTTTTGCATCATGATTTAGCCAGCAAACCCGAGCAAAGAGAACTTTAGTTCTGGCCCCCGAAACTAGACGAGCTACTCCGGGACAGCCTATTATAGGGCCAACCCGTCTCTGTGGCAAAAGAGTGGGACGAGCCCCGAGTAGAGGTGATAAACCTATCGAGCCTAGTTATAGCTGGTTGCTTAGGAAATGAATAGAAGTTCAGCCCCCTGGCTTTCTTAAGACACAAAGGTAAAACTAACCTAGTCCTAGAGAAACCAAGGGAGTTAGTCAAAGGAGGTACAGCTCCTTTGAACAAGGACACAACCTTAACAGGCGGCTAAGGATCATAATTACTAAGGTAACCTGTTACAGTGGGCCTAAGAGCAGCCACCTGCATAGAAAGCGTTAAAGCTCAGACAGATATAAACCTCTTATTTTGATAAGAAATCCTACCCCCTAACCGTACTAAGCCATTCCATGCCCCCATGGAAGAGATTATGCTAGAATGAGTAATAAGAGGGAATAACCCTCTCCCAGCACATGTGTAAGTCGGACCGGACTCCCCACCGACAAATAACGAACCCAAATCAAGAGGGTAATGCAGGCCAGAAAAAACACCAAGAAAAGCCTACACCAATAAATCGTTAACCCCACACAGGAGTGCAAGCAGGGAAAGACCCAAAGGAAGAGAAGGAACTCGGCAAACACAAGCCTCGCCTGTTTACCAAAAACATCGCCTCTTGCAAATCAAAATATAAGAGGTCCCGCCTGCCCTGTGACTATGGGTTTAACGGCCGCGGTATTTTGACCGTGCGAAGGTAGCGCAATCACTTGTCTTTTAAATGAAGACCTGTATGAATGGCATCACGAGGGCTTAGCTGTCTCCTCTTCCAAGTCAATGAAATTGATCTGCCCGTGCAGAAGCGGACATAACTACATAAGACGAGAAGACCCTATGGAGCTTTAGACACCCGGCAGATCACGTCAAGTAACCTTGTTCTACCAAGTAAAAACGCAGTGACCCCTAGCCTATATGTCTTTGGTTGGGGCGACCGCGGGGGAAAACAAAGCCCCCATGTGGACTGGGGGCACTGCCCCCACAGCCAAGAGCTACTGCTCTAAGCACCAGAATTTCTGACCAAAAATGATCCGGCGAACGCCGATCAACGGACCGAGTTACCCTAGGGATAACAGCGCAATCCTCTCCCAGAGTCCCTATCGACGAGGGGGTTTACGACCTCGATGTTGGATCAGGACATCCTAATGGTGCAGCCGCTATTAAGGGTTCGTTTGTTCAACGATTAAAGTCCTACGTGATCTGAGTTCAGACCGGAGTAATCCAGGTCAGTTTCTATCTATGAAGTGATCTTTCCTAGTACGAAAGGACCGGAAAGAAGGGGCCCATGCTTGAGGCACGCCCCACCCCCACCTGATGAAGGCAACTAAAGCAGACAAGGGAGCACATCAAAGTGTGCCTAAGAGAACGGCGCGCTAAGGTGGCAGAGCCCGGTAATTGCGAAAGGCCTAAGCCCTTTTTCTCAGAGGTTCAAACCCTCTCCTTAGCTATGATCACGACCCTAATCACTCACGTTCTTAACCCCCTTGCCTACATCGTCCCCGTTCTTCTAGCAGTCGCCTTTCTTACCCTTCTTGAACGAAAAGTTTTAGGATACATGCAACTGCGAAAAGGACCTAATATTGTTGGTCCTTATGGATTACTTCAACCAATCGCGGACGGCCTAAAGCTTTTCATTAAGGAACCAGTTCGACCCTCCACCTCTTCCCCCTTCCTTTTCCTCGCTACACCAATACTAGCCCTAACACTTGCACTTACCCTGTGAGCCCCAATGCCTATCCCCTACCCCGTCACAGACTTAAATCTAGGTGTACTATTTGTACTTGCACTATCTAGCCTTGCCGTTTATTCTATTTTAGGCTCCGGATGAGCATCAAATTCAAAATATGCCTTAATTGGTGCTTTACGAGCTGTAGCACAAACCATCTCCTACGAGGTCAGTTTAGGTCTGATTCTGCTTAGCGTAATTATTTTCACGGGTGGTTTTACACTCCAAACCTTTAATATTGCCCAAGAAAGCATCTGATTAGTTGTACCAGCATGGCCCCTTGCCGCTATATGGTATATCTCAACCCTTGCCGAAACAAACCGTGCCCCATTTGACCTCACAGAAGGGGAGTCCGAACTTGTCTCCGGGTTCAATGTAGAATATGCTGGAGGACCCTTTGCCCTCTTTTTTCTGGCTGAGTACGCCAATATCCTTCTCATAAACACACTCTCAGCCATCCTGTTTTTAGGAGCAACCCACATCCCAGCCTTACCCGAACTAACGGCCATAAACTTGATAACCAAGGCGGCCCTCCTGTCCGTAGTATTTTTATGAGTGCGGGCTTCCTATCCTCGATTCCGATATGACCAACTCATACACTTAGTTTGAAAAAGTTTCCTCCCCATAACCCTGGCCTTAGTACTATGACACCTTGCACTTCCTATTGCACTCGCAGGTTTACCTCCGCAGATTTAATACTGCAAGGAATTGTGCCTGAATGTTCAAGGACCACCTTGATAGCGTGGCTAATAGGGGTTCAAGTCCCCTCAATTCTAGAAAGAAGGGGCTCGAACCCATACTCAAGAGATCAAAACTCTTAGTGCTTCCACTACACCACCTTCTAGTAAGGTCAGCTAATTAAGCTTTTGGGCCCATACCCCAAATATGTTGGTTAAAATCCTTCCTTTACTAATGAACCCCTATGTACTTACCATTTTAATTTCTAGCCTAGGCCTAGGTACAACCCTCACCTTTGCTAGCTCCCACTGACTACTTGCATGAATAGGGCTAGAGATTAATACCCTTGCCATTATTCCAATTATAGCACAACAACACCACCCCCGAGCAGTTGAAGCTACAACTAAATATTTTCTTACACAAGCCACAGCTGCAGCAATAATTCTATTTGCCAGCACTACCAACGCCTGATTAGTCGGAGAATGAGATATTCAACAATTATCCCACCCCCTAGCAACCACAACCGCTATGATAGCCCTTGCACTTAAACTAGGATTGGCACCAGTACATTTTTGATTACCAGAAGTCCTTCAAGGACTTGAACTCACCACAGGACTTATCCTTTCTACCTGACAGAAACTTGCACCATTTGCACTACTGATTCAAGTAGCACCAGCTATTGACCCTACTCTACTTGTTACACTAGGACTTTTATCAACCCTTGTAGGGGGTTGAGGAGGACTAAATCAGACTCAACTACGTAAAATTTTAGCATACTCTTCAATCGCTCACCTTGGATGAATAATTCTAATTTTACAGTTCGCGCCTTCCCTAACACTTCTCAGCCTGATACTTTACATTGTGATGACATCTTCAGCATTCCTTACACTAAAGACCAGCCACTCTTTAACCATTAACTCCCTTGCAACCTCATGAACCAAAGCACCAACTCTAGCCGCACTAACCGTGCTTGTATTACTCTCCCTGGGTGGCCTCCCCCCTCTTTCAGGATTTATACCAAAATGACTCATTTTACAAGAATTGACAAAACAAGGTCTGCCACTAACTGCTACACTAGCTGCTATAACAGCCCTACTTAGCCTTTACTTCTACCTCCGACTTTGTTATGCTATAACCCTGACCATCTACCCCAATACACTAGTTGCCACAGCCCCTTGACGACTTAACTTTAGCCATATTACTCTCCCACTCTCACTTATAACTATTATAGCTTTAATACTACTTCCTCTCACCCCCGCTGTTAATGCAATACTAACCTTATAAGGGCTTAGGATAACATTAAGACCAAGAGCCTTCAAAGCTCTAAGCGGGTGTGAAAATCACCCAGCCCTTGTTAAGACTTGCGGGACTTTATCCCACATCTTCTGAATGCAACCCAGACACTTTAATTAAGCTAAAGCCTTTCTAGGTGGGAAGGCCTCGATCCTACAAAATCTTAGTTAACAGCTAAGCGCTCTATCCAGCGAGCATCCATCTACTTTCCCCCGCCACAGGGTGGCGAGGCGGGGGAAAGCCCCGGTAGGCTATTAGCCTACTTCTTCAGGTTTGCAATCTAACGTGTTGTACACCACAGGACTTGATAAGGAGAGGAATTAAACCTCTGTTCGTGGGGTTACAATCCACCGCTTAAATACTCAGCCACCTTACCTGTGGCAATCACACGATGATTTTTCTCAACCAACCACAAAGACATTGGCACCCTTTATTTAGTATTTGGTGCCTGAGCCGGAATAGTCGGCACAGCCCTAAGTCTCCTTATTCGAGCCGAACTAAGCCAGCCCGGAGCCCTTCTGGGTGATGATCAAATTTATAATGTGATCGTCACGGCCCATGCTTTCGTTATGATTTTCTTTATAGTCATGCCAATTATGATCGGTGGGTTCGGAAACTGATTAATCCCCCTTATGATTGGTGCCCCTGATATAGCCTTTCCCCGAATAAATAACATGAGCTTTTGACTACTTCCCCCATCCTTTCTTCTTCTCTTAGCCTCATCTGGGGTTGAAGCCGGAGCCGGGACAGGGTGGACAGTTTATCCACCCCTGGCAGGTAACCTGGCCCACGCAGGAGCCTCTGTAGATTTAACTATCTTCTCCCTTCACTTAGCTGGTATTTCTTCTATTTTGGGAGCCATTAATTTTATTACAACCATTATTAACATGAAACCTCCAGCGATTTCTCAATACCAAACCCCTCTTTTTGTATGGGCTGTTCTGATTACCGCCGTCCTATTACTTCTCTCTCTGCCTGTCCTTGCAGCAGGCATCACAATGTTACTTACAGACCGAAATCTTAATACCACTTTCTTTGACCCAGCAGGAGGAGGGGACCCAATCCTTTATCAACATCTATTTTGATTTTTTGGCCACCCAGAAGTTTATATTCTTATTCTTCCAGGCTTCGGTATAATTTCACACATCGTTGCGTACTACTCTGGTAAAAAAGAACCCTTTGGATATATAGGCATGGTTTGAGCCATGATAGCCATTGGTCTCTTGGGTTTTATCGTTTGAGCCCATCACATGTTTACTGTTGGTATGGACGTCGACACTCGTGCCTACTTTACATCAGCCACTATGATCATCGCCATCCCAACCGGGGTAAAGGTGTTTAGCTGACTAGCTACATTGCATGGTGGCTCAATTAAATGAGAAACACCCCTTCTTTGAGCCCTTGGATTTATTTTCCTCTTTACAGTAGGAGGACTAACCGGTATTGTCCTAGCAAACTCCTCATTAGATATCGTCCTTCACGATACCTACTATGTGGTTGCCCACTTCCACTACGTCCTATCTATGGGAGCTGTATTTGCCATCATGGGGGCCTTTGTTCACTGATTCCCCCTATTTACAGGGTTTACCCTTCACAGCACATGAACCAAAATTCACTTCGGAATTATGTTTGTAGGTGTAAATTTAACCTTTTTCCCACAGCATTTCCTAGGCCTAGCGGGAATGCCCCGACGTTACTCTGACTACCCAGACGCCTACACACTATGAAATACTGTTTCCTCAATTGGATCCCTTATCTCCCTGGTTGCCGTAATTATGTTCCTATTTATCCTTTGAGAAGCCTTTGCTGCTAAACGGGAAGTCGCATCAATTGAACTGACTTCAACTAACGTAGAGTGACTACATGGATGCCCTCCACCTTACCACACATTTGAGGAACCAGCATTTGTACAAGTACAAGCAAACTAACGAGAAAGGGAGGAATTGAACCCCCATATGCTGGTTTCAAGCCAACCGCATAACCACTCTGCCACTTTCTTCCATAAGACACTAGTAAAACTAGTCTATTACACTGCCTTGTCAAGGCAGAATTGTGGGTTAAAACCCCGCGTGTCTTGAGCATTTTGCTATAATGGCACATCCCTCACAACTAGGATTCCAAGACGCGGCCTCACCTGTTATAGAAGAACTTCTTCATTTCCACGACCACGCTCTTATGATTGTTCTTCTTATTAGCACTCTAGTGCTTTATATCATCGTAGCAATAGTCTCTACTAAACTCACCAACAAATATATCCTTGATTCTCAAGAAATTGAAATCGTTTGAACTATTCTCCCAGCAGTTATCCTTATTCTTATCGCCCTCCCCTCCCTTCGAATTCTCTACCTTATAGACGAAATTAATGACCCCCACCTCACCATCAAAGCTATGGGCCACCAATGATACTGAAGCTATGAATATACCGACTATGAAGACCTAGGATTTGACTCCTACATAGTTCCCACTCAAGATTTAGTCCCCGGTCAATTTCGCCTCCTGGAAGCAGATCACCGAATAGTAGTCCCTGTTGAATCTCCAATCCGAGTCCTCGTCTCAGCTGAAGATGTTCTTCACTCCTGAGCTGTCCCTTCTTTAGGTGTAAAAATAGACGCTGTCCCAGGACGACTAAACCAAACAGCCTTTATTGCCTCTCGACCTGGAGTGTTCTACGGACAATGTTCCGAAATTTGCGGGGCTAACCACAGCTTTATACCCATCGTTGTTGAAGCAGTACCACTAGAACACTTTGAGAAGTGATCCACTATAATACTTGAAGATGCCTCACTAAGAAGCTAAATCGGGAATAGCGTTAGCCTTTTAAGCTAAAGACTGGTGGCCCCCAACCACCCCTAGTGACATGCCCCAACTCAACCCTGCCCCCTGATTTGCCATTCTGGTATTCTCGTGACTGGTTTTCTTAACTGTTATTCCCCCAAAAGTCCTCGGCCACACCTTCACAAATGAGCCTACTTCACAAAGCACTGAAAAAGCTAAACCTGAGCCCTGAAACTGACCATGACACTAAGCTTCTTTGACCAATTTATAAGCCCCACATATATGGGTATCCCACTTATTGCTGTAGCACTAACTCTTCCATGAATTCTCTTCCCTACACCATCTGCCCGATGACTAAACAACCGCCTTATTACGCTTCAAGGATGATTTATTAACCGGTTTACCCAGCAACTTCTTCTGCCCTTAAACCTCGGTGGGCATAAATGAGCAGTTCTACTAACCTCCTTGATATTATTCCTTATTACCCTAAATATGTTAGGTCTACTCCCATATACATTTACCCCCACCACACAACTTTCTCTTAATATAGGCCTTGCAGTACCCCTATGACTCGCAACAGTAATTATTGGAATGCGGAATCAACCCACCGCTGCCCTAGGTCACCTCTTACCTGAAGGAACTCCTGTACCCCTAATTCCTGTTTTAATCATCATCGAGACAATTAGCCTCTTTATCCGACCCCTTGCCCTAGGCGTACGACTAACAGCCAACCTCACAGCGGGACACCTTCTAATTCAACTGATCGCAACAGCAGCTTTCGTACTACTACCCCTTATGCCAACAGTTGCAATCCTAACTGCCCTAGTCTTATTTTTACTTACCCTCCTTGAAATTGCTGTTGCTATAATTCAAGCCTACGTATTTGTCCTCCTATTAAGCCTTTACCTACAAGAAAACGTTTAATGGCACACCAAGCACACGCATACCACATGGTTGACCCAAGCCCCTGACCACTCACCGGCGCAATTGCCGCCCTTTTACTTACATCAGGCACTGCAGTCTGATTCCATTTCCACTCGCTCACACTTCTTACTATGGGCAATATTTTACTGCTTCTCACCATATATCAATGATGACGAGACATTATTCGAGAAGGCACCTTCCAAGGACACCACACCCCGCCTGTTCAGAAAGGATTACGCTACGGTATAATTTTATTCATTACATCTGAGGTGTTCTTTTTCTTGGGTTTCTTCTGAGCCTTTTACCACGCCAGCCTTGCCCCCACTCCTGAACTGGGGGGCTGCTGACCTCCTACAGGAATTACACCCCTTGACCCATTTGAAGTACCACTTCTTAATACAGCAGTACTACTAGCATCTGGTGTTACTGTTACATGAGCACATCACAGCATTATGGAAGGCGAACGAAAACAAGCTATTCAATCTCTTACTCTCACTATTTTACTGGGGTTCTACTTCACCTTTCTTCAGGCCATAGAATACTACGAAGCACCATTTACAATCGCTGACGGCGTATACGGCTCTACTTTCTTTGTTGCCACAGGATTTCACGGCCTACACGTAATTATTGGCTCCACCTTCTTAGCAGTTTGCCTACTCCGACAAATCCAATACCACTTCACATCCGAACATCACTTTGGCTTTGAAGCTGCCGCCTGATACTGACACTTTGTAGACGTCGTATGACTATTCCTTTACGTCTCTATCTACTGATGAGGCTCATAATCTTTCTAGTATTAATGCGTATAAGTGACTTCCAATCACCCGGTCTTGGTTAAAATCCAAGGAAAGATAATGAATTTAATCACAACCATCATTGCTATTACCATTCTTCTATCCGCAGTACTAGCAACTGTTTCTTTCTGATTACCACAAATCACGCCAGACGCAGAAAAACTGTCCCCCTATGAATGCGGATTTGACCCACTAGGGTCTGCCCGACTACCATTTTCCCTCCGATTTTTTCTAGTCGCTATTTTATTTCTTTTATTTGACTTAGAAATTGCCCTTCTCCTCCCACTCCCCTGGGGTGATCAACTAACCACACCAACCCTAACTCTCGCCTGATCTGCCGCCGTACTTGCCCTACTCACTCTTGGTTTAATTTATGAGTGAACACAAGGAGGATTAGAATGGGCTGAATAGGCAGTTAGTCCAAAACAAGACCCTTGATTTCGGCTCAAAAGACCATGGTTTAAGTCCATGACCGCCTTATGACACCAGTACACTTCAGCTTTACCTCAGCCTTTATTCTAGGGCTTATAGGACTCGCATTTCACCGCACCCACCTTCTCTCGGCCCTTCTTTGCCTAGAGGGAATGATACTCTCTTTATTTATTGCCCTCTCCTTGTGGGCCCTTCAGATGGAAGCAACCGGCTATTCAGTAGCCCCAATACTACTATTGGCCTTTTCAGCTTGCGAAGCCAGCGCAGGGCTAGCGCTTCTAGTAGCGACTGCACGAACACATGGCACCGACCGACTCCAAAGCCTAAATCTACTTCAATGTTAAAAATCCTTATCCCAACACTAATGCTTTTCCCAACAATCTGGTTAAGCTCTGCAAAATGGCTGTGAACAACAGCAATTGCCCAAAGTTTAATCATTGCCCTAGCAAGTTTATTCTGGTTAAAATGATCATCGGAGACCGGGTGATCCTCATCTAATCTTTATTTAGCAACAGACCCACTGTCAACACCATTATTAGTGTTGACCTGCTGATTACTACCTCTTATAATTCTTGCTAGCCAGAACCACATCTCCCCCGAACCCCTCAATCGCCAGCGAACCTATATCACTCTTTTGGTATCACTCCAAACATTTTTAATTTTAGCATTCGGTGCTACGGAAATCATTATATTTTATATCATATTTGAAGCTACGCTACTACCAACCCTCATTCTCATCACCCGCTGAGGTAATCAAACTGAACGCCTTAATGCCGGCACCTACTTCTTATTCTATACCCTAGCGGGCTCTCTACCACTTCTTGTGGCTCTTCTGCTCCTACAAAATGACAACGGAACACTATCAATACTGACCCTGCAGTATTCGAAACCCTTAAACCTTTTGACATGGGGGGATAAATTATGATGAGCTGCCTGCCTATTAGCTTTCCTTGTAAAAATACCACTATATGGCGTTCACCTTTGACTGCCCAAAGCTCACGTAGAAGCCCCAATTGCAGGGTCCATAGTCCTGGCGGCTGTACTTCTTAAACTTGGAGGTTATGGCATAATACGTATAATGGTAATACTAGACCCGCTCACTAAAGAGCTAGCATACCCATTTATTGCCTTAGCCCTTTGGGGCATCATCATAACTGGATCAATTTGCCTACGTCAGACAGACCTAAAATCACTAATCGCATACTCTTCAGTTGGACACATGGGACTAGTTGCAGGGGGAATCCTAATTCAAACACCCTGAGGATTTACAGGTGCAATTATCCTTATGATCGCACATGGACTTGCCTCCTCAGCACTATTTTGCCTGGCTAACACCAGTTACGAACGCACACATAGTCGAACCATGCTTCTAGCTCGAGGTATACAAATAGTCCTTCCCTTAATAACCACCTGGTGATTTGTAGCCAGCTTAGCCAATTTAGCCCTCCCACCCCTACCAAACCTAATAGGTGAACTAATAATTATTACCTCCATATTTAATTGATCATATTGAACACTACTCCTCACAGGTGTAGGCACACTTATTACAGCCAGCTACTCCTTATACCTTTTCCTAATAACACAACGGGGACCTCTACCTTCCCATATTATTGCCCTTGAACCCTCCCACACCCGTGAACACCTACTTATCACCCTTCACCTCATCCCCATTATTCTCCTGATCCTTAAACCAGAGCTGATATGAGGCTGATGTTTCTGTAGATATAGTTTAAACAAGACATTAGATTGTGATTCTAAAAATAGAGGTTAAACCCCTCTTATCCACCGAGAGAAGTCCGTAGACAGTAGGGACTGCTAATCTTCTACCCCCTCGGTTAAACTCCGTGGTTCACTCGAGCTTCTAAAGGATAACAGCTCATCCGTTGGTCTTAGGAACCAAAGACTCTTGGTGCAAATCCAAGTAGCAGCTATGCACCCAACTACACTAATCTTAAGCTCGACCTTATTAATGATCTTCGCACTTCTTATTTACCCACTTATAACTACCCTTAATCCAACCCCTCGTCAAGAAGGCTGAGCCCTCACCGATGTAAAAACCGCCGTCAAACTAGCTTTTCTAGTAAGCCTAATCCCCCTGTTCATTTTTTTAGATCAGGGCACCGAAACAATTGTTACTAACTGACAATGGATAAATACTTCAGCCTTTGATGTAAACCTCAGCTTTAAGTTTGATCACTATTCTATCATCTTTACCCCAATTGCCCTTTATGTAACTTGATCCATTCTTGAGTTTGCATCATGATATATACATGCCGACCCTAACATAAACCGATTCTTTAAATATCTTTTACTCTTTCTTGTAGCCATGATTGTACTAGTAACTGCCAACAACATATTCCAATTGTTCATCGGATGAGAGGGTGTAGGCATTATATCATTTCTACTTATTGGATGATGATACGGCCGAGCAGATGCCAATACAGCTGCTATACAAGCCGTAGTATACAATCGTGTGGGAGATATTGGACTTATCTTAAGTATAGCCTGATTTGCAACAAACCTCAACTCATGAGAAATTCAACAAATATTCGCCTCCTCAAAAGACCTTGACCTCACGATACCTCTCATAGGTCTTATTTTAGCCGCCACCGGCAAATCAGCACAATTTGGACTTCATCCCTGACTCCCTTCCGCAATGGAAGGCCCTACACCGGTATCTGCCCTACTACACTCTAGCACCATGGTCGTTGCAGGAATTTTCCTGCTCATCCGACTGCACCCCCTAATGGAAAATAACCAGACGGCCCTTACCACCTGTCTATGCCTTGGGGCTCTCACCACACTCTTTACCGCTACTTGCGCATTAACACAAAACGACATTAAAAAAATCGTCGCATTCTCCACATCCAGCCAACTAGGATTAATGATAGTCACCATTGGACTTAACCAACCACAATTAGCCTTCCTCCACATTTGCACACACGCATTTTTTAAAGCTATACTGTTCCTGTGCTCCGGGTCAATTATTCATAGCCTTAACGATGAGCAGGATATCCGAAAAATAGGTGGTATACACAATCTTACCCCCTTTACTTCTTCCTGTCTCACAATCGGGAGCTTGGCACTTACCGGCACCCCTTTCTTAGCAGGATTCTTTTCTAAGGATGCCATTATTGAGGCCTTAAATACATCACACCTTAACGCCTGAGCCCTCACACTTACCTTATTGGCCACCTCCTTCACTGCTGTATATAGCCTACGTGTCGTATTTTTCGTGTCCATAGGATATCCTCGATTTACAGCCCTATCACCCATCAACGAGAACAACCCCGCTGTTATTAACCCAATTAAACGATTGGCCTGAGGCAGCATTGTTGCAGGGCTTTTAATTACATCAAACTTCCTGCCCTCCAAAACCCCTGTAATAACTATACCCCTTCCCCTAAAATTAGCTGCCCTCCTAGTTACCATCCTAGGCCTTCTGATTGCACTAGAGCTAGCATCACTAACTAACAAACAATTTAAAACAACCCCTAACCTTGTTCTTCACAATTTTTCTAACATACTAGGGTTTTTTCCAACCATCATCCACCGACTAACCCCTAAACTCAACTTAACCCTGGGGCAAGCTATTGCTAGCCAACTAGTCGACCAAACTTGGTTTGAGAAAGTCGGACCAAAGAGCATTATTTCTACACATCTTCCCATGATCACTACAACAAGCAACATTCAGCAGGGGATAATTAAAACATACCTCACTCTCTTTTTCCTTTCAACAGCACTGGCCCTTTTACTAACCCTCACCTAAACTGCTCGAAGGGCCCCCCGACTTAAACCCCGAGTTAGTTCTAATACTACAAAAAGTGTTAACAAAAGCACCCACGCACATACAACCAACATTCCACCACCTAAAGAATATATAAAAGCCACCCCACTTGTATCGCCGCGCAGCACAGAAAACTCCTTAAACTCATCCACTGCCACTCACGAAGTTTCATACCACCCGCCCCAAAACCAACCTGCAACCAACACCACCCCCACCACATATACCATAACATACCCTAAAACGGAACGATCTCCCCAAGACTCGGGGAAAGGCTCAGCTGCTAAGGCAGCTGAATACGCAAACACCACAAGCATTCCCCCCAAATAAATCAAAAATAACACCAAAGACAAGAAAGATCCCCCGTGCCCAACCAAAACCCCACACCCCACACCCGCTGCTACTACCAACCCTAAAGCAGCAAAATATGGAGCGGGATTGGATGCAACAGCAACAAGCCCCAAAACCAGCCCTAAAAGAAATAAAGACACAAGATAAGTCATAATTCCTGCTCGGACTCTAACCGAAACTAATGACTTGAAAAACCACCGTTGTAATTCAACTACAAGAACCATAATGGCCAACCTCCGAAAAACCCACCCCCTCCTAAAAATCGCTAATGACGCACTAGTCGACCTTCCAGCCCCTTCAAACATCTCAGTATGATGAAACTTTGGATCACTATTGGGCCTGTGTCTAGCCACCCAAATCCTCACCGGGCTATTTTTAGCTATACACTATACCTCTGATATTTCAACAGCTTTTTCCTCTGTATGCCACATTTGCCGAGATGTTAGTTACGGATGACTCATCCGAAACATCCACGCTAACGGAGCATCTTTCTTTTTCATTTGCATTTATATACACATTGCCCGAGGACTTTACTACGGATCATACCTATATAAAGAAACTTGAAACATCGGTGTGGTACTACTTCTACTGACAATAATGACAGCCTTCGTAGGCTATGTTCTACCATGAGGACAAATATCTTTCTGAGGAGCAACCGTAATTACAAACCTATTATCAGCCGTCCCTTATGTAGGAGGTGCCCTAGTACAATGAATTTGAGGGGGATTCTCCGTAGACAACGCCACTTTAACACGGTTCTTTGCCTTCCACTTCTTATTCCCCTTTGTAATTGCAGCTGCCACGGTCCTGCACCTTCTTTTCCTTCATGAAACAGGATCCAACAACCCAGCAGGGATTAACTCCGATGCCGATAAAATCTCGTTTCACCCTTACTTCTCATACAAAGACCTACTTGGGTTTGTAGCCATGCTTCTAGGCCTAACATCCCTAGCCCTATTTGCACCTAATCTTCTAGGAGACCCAGACAATTTTACACCAGCCAACCCCCTAGTTACCCCTCCCCACATTAAGCCTGAGTGATACTTTTTATTCGCCTACGCAATCCTTCGCTCAATCCCCAATAAACTAGGAGGAGTTCTTGCACTACTATTCTCCATCCTAGTCCTAATAGTTGTCCCCATCCTTCACACCTCTAAACAACGAGGCCTAACTTTCCGACCACTCACCCAATTCTTGTTCTGAACCCTAGTGGCAGATATACTTATCCTCACCTGAATTGGAGGCATGCCTGTAGAACACCCATTTATCATCATCGGCCAAATTGCCTCTGTAATCTATTTCACTATCTTCCTAGTTTTAGCCCCGCTAGCCGGATGAGCCGAAAACAAAGCCCTCGAATGAGCCTGCCCTAGTAGCTCAGTGTAAGAGCGCCGGTCTTGTAATCCGGAGGCCGGAGGTTAAAACCCTCCCTAGTGCTCAGAGAGAGGAGATTTTAACTCCTACCCTTAACTCCCAAAGCTAAGATTCTAAGTTAAACTACCCTCTGACGCGCCTATGTTAAATAACGAATGTAATATACCACATACACTGTGTATATATTACATGACTATGTATAATATTGCATGTATGTATTCACCCATAAGTTATACAGTTATGGGTAGTACATTATATGTATTATCAACATAAGTGGTTTTAACCCCTCATACATCAGCACAAATCCAAGGTTTACATTAAGCAAAATAGGGACACAACCATATTTATTACTTTGACCTGGATTAATTGTTATAACAACATAACTTCAGCTAACACGAGCTCTGTCTCTATCCACCAACTCTAATCATCGGTGTTACTTAATGTAGTAAGAACCGACCAACGATTTATCGATAGGCATACTATTAATGATGATCACGGACAAATATCGAGAGTCGCATTTAGTGAACTATTTCTTGCATTTGGCTCCTATTTCAAGTACAATCCTTAAGAAACCACTCACTGAAAGCCGAATGCAATGCATCTGGTTGATGCGGTTAACCTTATTGCCCGTTACCCACCAAGCCGGGCGTTCTCTTATATGCATAGGGTTCTCTTTTTCTTTTTCCTTTCAGCTTGCATCTCACAGTGTAAGCTAAGAAGAACTAATAAGGTCGAACTAAACTTTGAAGCAGAGAACTGATGTTGAATGTTGAAATGATATTATATAAAGAATCACATATATGGATATCAAGTGCATAAGGGTTAGTTCTTTCCTCACAATACACTATTGGAATCCCCCGGCTTCTACGCGACAAACCCCCCTACCCCCCTACGCTGGACGATCCTTGTTTTCCTGTCAAACCCCTAAACCAGGAAGTTTCGATTAGCGCTATATCTTTAAATTATATATTAATGAATCTTTATTGCACTTTAGAGCAATTTGGCACCGACAATGCTATCATATGGGCCATCTTTATAATTAAAGTATATATTAATGATTTTAATTCATTACAATTTTATATTATTATACTGTAATAACGGCATCCTATATTAGAATATACACTATATAAGCATC